ATTGTGTGTGCTTCTGGAGGAGCACGCATGCAAGAAGGAAGTTTGAGCTTGATGCAAATGGCTAAAATATCTTCTGCTTCATCTAATTATCAATCAAATAAAAAGTTATTCTACGTATCAATCCTTACATCTCCTACAACCGGTGGAGTAACAGCCAGTTTTGGTATGTTGGGAGATGTTATTATTGCTGAACCCAATGCCTACATTGCATTTGCGGGTAAAAGAGTAATTGAACAAACATTGAATAAAATAGTACCCGATGGTTCACAAGCGGCTGAGTATTCATTCCATAAGGGCTTATTCGACCTAATCGTACCACGTAATCCTTTAAAAGGTGTTCTGAGTGAGTTATTTCAGCTACACGGTTTCTTTCCCTTGAATAAATATATATATCGAAAGAAAATATAGAATAGAAGTGGATTTCTATATCTACCAAGAAATCCCCCTTTTTACTAGGAATCTCCATTTGTTGGATTGAATTAGTTTAGTTAAAGTCACGCACTTAATAATGTAATTTATAAATAATTCAATATTTAATATTAATAAGAAACTCCTTATTCGAAAGATAGAAAGAATATGAGGATAGGAGAATAATAAGAAAATTTATTCAAGCGTATCATCATATTCGTGTAGAAAGAGAAATAGGTACACTTAATTCCCCATTCCTTGCACTTATTAACTACTTAATATTATTTATTACTTACACTTACTGTTTTTTATAATAGATATACTTATCATAAGATATCTTTATAATAGGTAAAAATAAAATATTAAATCGAGGTACCCATTCCATGACAGATCTTAACTTACCTTCTATTTTTGTTCCTTTAGTGGGCCTAGTATTTCCGGCAATTGCAATGACTTCTTTATTTCTTCATGTGCAAAAAAATAAGATTGTCTAGATCCGACGGGACAAAATCAATTTTTTTAAACACTGGATCATAATAAGCTATTTCTTTAGTGTAATATGGTAGGATATGCGACTCTTTCCGAACACAAATGAAAGAACTGTTATGCATGCGGATACATTATATCTGCATAAATGCATGTATATGCGGGTGGGTATAGTTGGTTAAAAATGATCCACGAATATTTTTCTAATTTATAATAGAAAGTCAATGTATCTAACCAATTACTTCTAACCGTTCATATCAGAATAGTACTAGTTGATGAAAGTTATTTCGGCATCAAGAAAAGTAAAATTCATTTTGGTTATTCTCTCAATTCCAATCGAGTGCAACTAGATCTAATATAGTATGAACTGGCGATCAGAACATATATGGATAGAACTAATAACAGGGTCTCGAAAAACAAGTAATTTTTTCTGGGCCTGTATCCTTCTTTTAGGTTCACTAGGATTTTTAGTGGTTGGAACTTCCAGTTATCTTGGTAGGAATCTGATATCAGGATTTCCATCTAACCAAATCATTTTTTTTCCACAAGGGATCGTGATGTCTTTTTATGGGGTCGCGGGTCTATTTATTAGTTCCTATTTGTGGTGTACAATTTCATGGAATGTGGGTAGTGGTTATGACCGATTCGATAGAAAAGAAGGAATAATGTGTATTTTTCGTTGGGGATTCCCTGGAATAAATCGTCGAATCTTCCTTCGCTTCTTTCTGAAAGATATCCAATCAATCAGAATGGAGGTTAAAGAAGGTCTTTTTCCCCGTCGTGTTCTTTATATGGAAATAAGAGGCCAAGGAACCATTCCCTTGACTCGTACTGATGAGAATTTGACTCCACGAGAAATTGAACAAAAAGCTGCGGAATTAGCCTATTTCTTGCGAGTACCAATTGAAGTATTTTGAAATGAAGAATGAATGTTTTCTCCGCATGAGGGAAGGAACTTGCTAATTTCCTTTTAATTTAATACAACTGAAGTTTCTTCAGAATATTCATTTTTTTTATCCGAAAAAGACCCTTAATTCTATTTCCATATTCCTTCTAGACCCAAGGACTAAATTATTACACAAAAATGGAAATAGATCCCTGGGTTCGATACCTTGTTATATAACTTATAACTCGTACTTTAGAGAAATATCAGATAGAGTTGACGAATGAAGCAGTTCATTAACAATTCACAGATAAAAAATGAAAAAAAAGAAAGCATTGACTTCCCTCCCATACCTTGCATCTATCATATTTTTGCCCTGGTGGGTCTCTCTATCATTTAATAAAAGTCTGGAACCTTGGGTTACTAATTGGTGGAATACTAGGCAATCTGAAACTTTTTTAAATGATATTCAAGAGAAAAATGTTCTAGAAAAATTCCTAGAATTAAAGGAACTCCTCTTGTTGAATGAAATGATAAAGGAATACCCGGAGACGCATATACAAAAGCTTCCTATAGAAATACACAAGGAAACGATACAATTGGTCAAAACACACAATGAATATCATCTCCATATAATTTTGCATTTCTCGACAAATATAATCTGTTTCATTATTCTAAGTGGTTATTTTATTCTGGGGAATGAAGAACTTGTCATTCTTAATTCTTGGGTTCAGGAATTCCTCTATAACTTAAGTGACACAATAAAAGCTTTTTCGATTCTTTTAGTTACGGATTTATGGATCGGATTTCACTCGACCCATGGTTGGGAACTAATGATTGGTTCGATCTACAACGATTTTGGACTGTCTCATAGTGATCAAATTATATCTGGTCTTGTTTCCACTTTTCCAGTTATTCTAGATACAATTGTGAAATATTGGATCTTCCATTTTTTAAATCGTGTATCCCCTTCGCTTGTAGTAATTTATCATTCAATGAATGAATGAAGAACTTATTTGATCTCCTGATATCAATCAAATCAGAATTTTTCTTCGTGTATAACGTGTATAAAGAAAACATTTTACTTATTCTTTATACTTCCACCTCTTCAAGGTATTCGTCCTATATTCCAGTACAATTATTTCCGTACAATGGCAGATTCGTGGATAGGGAACTGTACTAGTTACCTATTTAATTTATTGTAGAAATTCCGGAATCAATGATTGTACCATGCAAAATAGAAATACTTTTTCTTGGGTAAAGGAACAGATGACTCGATCTATTTCTGTATCGATCATGATATATGTAATAACTCGAGCATCCATTTCAAATGCATATCCCATTTTTGCGCAGCAAGGTTATGAAAATCCACGAGAAGCAACGGGGCGAATTGTATGTGCCAATTGCCATTTAGCTAATAAGCCTGTGGATATTGAAGTTCCACAAGCTGTACTTCCTGATACTGTATTTGAAGCAGTTGTTCGAATTCCTTATGATATGCAACTGAAACAAGTTCTTGCTAATGGTAAAAGGGGGTCTTTAAATGTGGGGGCTGTTCTTATTTTACCCGAGGGGTTCGAATTAGCCCCCCCCGATCGTATTTCTCCTGAAGTGAAAGAAAAAATGGGAAATCTTTCTTTTCAGAGTTATCGTCCCAATAAAACAAATATTCTTGTGATAGGTCCTGTTCCAGGTCAGAAATATAGTGAAATCATCTTTCCCATTCTTTCCCCCGACCCCACTACGAAGAAAGACGTTCACTTCTTAAAATATCCAATATATGTAGGTGGGAACAGGGGAAGGGGCCAGATTTATCCTGATGGGAGCAAGAGTAACAATACAGTTTATAATGCTACATCCGCAGGTATAGTAAGCAGAATAGGACGTAAAGAAAAAGGGGGATATGAAATAACCATAGTGGATGCATCGGATGGGCACCAAGTAGTTGATATTATACCTCCAGGACCAGAACTTCTTGTTTCAGAGGGAGAATCCATCAAGCTTGATCAACCATTAACAAGCAATCCAAACGTGGGCGGTTTTGGTCAGGGAGATGCGGAAATAGTGCTTCAAGATCCGTTACGCGTCCAAGGTCTTTTATTCTTCTTTGCATCCGTTATTTTGGCACAAATATTTTTGGTTCTTAAAAAGAAACAGTTTGAAAAGGTTCAATTGTACGAAATGAATTTCTAGACCCAGAGATTACTTAACATCAAGTTAGTAAAAAGCGCGGAATTCTTGCCGATCAATATAATTATGTTATGTAATGTATGATCAAAAAATTATGGAAATCCCTTTACTTGCTTTGTTTATACTGTTTTTGCGGGAGGTCCGGAATTCATTACTTGTATCCCATTTCTAGTACTAGACAATAGGCCTACAAAAAAGGAAGGATACAAGGCAAGGACGGGACAAATGAAAGGAAGAATAAATACTTCTAGGAGAGGGGGGATTACCAGTCTTCCTAATCTTCTATTCGACACAAGAAAGGGATTTTCTACCCCTTTCTTGTGTCGTCTTGTATCGAAATAATAATGATTTTTATCCTGTTCATCAAAGATTACTATTTCTTCTTTTCCGGGTCCATAGAAATTCTTTTGTTTAGATTCATTAAGAAGTAGCGGACAAACAAAGGAGGGGTAGAGGGAAATAATTCATTGAGAAAAAAGAACTTCTTCCATTATTCATATTCAATTAACTTCAACTTATAAAAGAAAAATTCCTCAAATAATCGGACTCTTACTCTTTTGCTTGAAAAGCGGATTAAATTCCATTTTTCAAAAACATCATAAGAAACAAAGGAATAGGGTGGTTTGAGATATCAGAGCAAAGGATCCGTTTTCTCATTTCTACGAATCAAATATTTTTCTTATGTTGACTAGATAACTTTCTAATTTGTATGTTATGGAATAGATAAAAGTCTCGTTCTAAGAGTAAGAACTCAGCGGGCCCCCGCCCCCCCTCTAATCAAACAAAGGGGTAGGGGCCCGCTGAGTTCTTACTTTTTCATATCTACAATCCGGTTCCTACAGAGATGAACCCAACCCGGAATATGAACCGTAAAAGAAAATACCTACTAAACCGATCACAGGAATACCAGCTACAGTACCTATCAGCCAAAGAGGAATCCTTCCAGTAGTATCGGCCATTTCCCTCACTTTCCTCCACATTTCATAAAGTGGTCATGCTATAGACAAAAACAGTCATGGATAATTATGAGGAT